CATGAATAACTCCTTTTGGTATTCTACGCGCACTCTTACGTAAACCAATACGCCCATTCCTACGTGAACCAATTCTTGGTACAGGTTTTGCCATATTTTATCATCTCATAAATATAAGTCAGAGATATATGGATATATCCATTTCATGTCAAAACGGATCCTTTCTTTTTTTTATTTGTATATCCAGAGAGTCTCTTTTATTTTAGAAAGATTATCCTTGTCTTTGTTTATGTCTCGGGTTGGTACAAATTACTATAATTCGTCCCCGTCTACGGATCAGTCGACATTTTTCACAAATTTTACGAACAGAGGCCCTTATTTTCATATTTGTCATTCCTTAACTTAATTTCGAATTTACTTATTGGAAGAAAATAAGTTTCTTGAAATTTTGAACTTTCGAATTGTATCTCTTCGAAAGCAATATTGAAGTTGAAAAAATAAATCAACTAATCGTTTGAATCCTTGTTTCAGAGTCTATAAATTATATGCCCTTTGGTTGAATCATAACGACTTATTTAAATTTTTATTCTATCTTCCAGTAGTATACGTATAAAACTACGCCGAATCCTTCCTGAACCATAACCTAGAATCCGATCTTCATTATCTAATCGAATCTTAAGTATACCATTCGGAAGTGATTCAGTAATTCAATTTCCATAAATCCATTTTTTTTCCTTTTATTCCAGGTAAAACAAAACCTCTTTGAAGTATTAACTAATGTAGTAGGAGAGTTATATTAGAAACCCATTTTTTTTTTTCACAAATTAATAGGAAAGTTCCATATCTAAGTTGGATATAAGAAAGCTTACCATATATAACATAAGATTTCTCCGCCAATTCCTTCTAGTCGGGCCTCTCTGTCCGTTATTATACCCCGAGAAGTGGAAAGAATTACAATTCCCATCCCGCCTAAAATTCTAGGAATTCGTTGATAGTTCGAATAGATTCGTAGACCGGGTCGACTGATCCGTTTTAAATTTAAAACAGTTTTATATGGCCCTTTCCTATTCCTTCTATGTCGTAGGGTTAAAACCAAAAAATATTTGTTGCTTTCCTGATGTTTCCTCACGTTTTCAATAAAACCTTCTCTTAACAGTATTTTAACAAGGTTTTCGGTGATGTTAGTAGATGGTATTCGAACCGTTCCTTTTCTATTCATGTCAGCGTTTCGTATAGAAGTTATTATATCAGCAATAGTGTCTTTACCCATGATAAACTAAAATTATTGTTGCCCCCGAATTTTGATATGATCAACATGTTTTTTTTTCTTTATATATTTTTTTTATGAATTGTTAAAGATATATGCGTGAGAAAAATCTACTAATTCATTTTATCTAGTTTTATCTATTTTATTCATATTTTATTCAAATGCTATAACTATATTAGGGTCTCATCTTTATTATACTTATAGTACTTCAGGTGCTAATGAAACTATTTTAGTGAAATTTAACTGTCTCAATTCCCGTGCGATCGCACCAAAAATTCTAGTTCCTTTGGGATTTCCTTCTTGATCAATAACAACCGCAGCATTGTCATCATATCGTAGTATCATAGCATTGTCACGTTTGAGTTCTTTACAAGTACGTACAATTACAGCTCTGATCACTTCAGATTTTTCTAAAGGTGTATTTGGTATTGCTTCCTTGATTACAGCAACAATAACGTCACCAATATGAGCATATCGTCGATTACTAGCTCCTATGATTCGAATACACATCAATTCTCGGGCCCCGCTGTTGTCCGCTACATTTAAATGGGTTTGAGGTTGAATCATATCATTTTTTTTATTTGCTCTTTTGATGCAAAGGGGCGAAGTAAAAAAAAAAGAGATATTGTTTGTCCAAAATAAATAAAAAAAAAAAAAAGAAACCTACAAGTGTTTTTTTTTTCATTCCAAAGACTTCTTTCCTTTGGTTCTACATTCCTATCCTGAAATAATTAATTGAGTTCGTATAGGCATTTTAGATCCCGCTATTGAAATAGCCCTTCTGGCTACATTTTCTGCTACTCCGCCCATTTCATAAAGTATTCTACCCGGTTTAACGATAGCTACCCAATATTCGGGAGATCCTTTCCCTGAACCCATACGCGTTTCCGCGGGTCTTACTGTAACTGGTTTGTCTGGAAATATACGTACCCATATTTTTCCACCGCGGCGCACATTTCGTGTCATTGCTCGCCGCCCTGCTTCTATTTGTCTAGATGTGATCCACGCGGGTTCAAGTGCCTGAAGAGCATATCTACCGAAGCAAATACGATTACCTCTATAAGATATTCCTTTCATTCTTCCTCTATGTTGTTTACGGAATCTGGTTCTTTTGGGGTTATAGTTGATGGTTGTTTCTCAATTAATTCCATCTCTACTACAGAACCGGACATGAGAGTTTCTTCTCATCCAGCTCCTCGCGAATGAAACAATTATAAAATAATATAGATGTATTTAATGATATTTTAGATAATACAATGTCATTTTTTTATAACGAGTCTTTATTTGGTTTTG